TAGTCCCATATTTAGTAATTCCCGAACTCTTTCTTCTATATCGAGAATCGTCGAAATAAGCAAGAATACTATTTATACGGAAAAGACCATTTATGGGTATTTCAATCGAGATACCTGAACGGGGTATTAGTTCTTTTTCTTGTTCTTGATTCGATTGTAATGGAATGATGAATCTATTTCTTCGTCTCTTTGCCAATAAATCAGAATTCTCGTCAAGAATAGCAGGGTATATAAAATTACAATGACCGTTACATATGATTCGATCAGGTACTGAATAATGAAGAACCCCCCCCTCCTTTTTACCAGAAGGATTCGACCTAAACAATTTGTGTCTCGCTTGATCATCAGTCACTGAAAGGTTAGAAATAAATTTTCGTTCGACAGAAAGAGAATGAATATTTATTTGATCTTGATCCTTGTGGAGCGAAAAAGGGACTATACTGGATCTGTACGGAACTCCTGATAATATCCACAAATGGCTTGTTTTTGGTAAGAGATGAACATTACCATATGTATATTCGGGTGCATGGTACACAGCGGTACTCCAGTGCATTTCTCCCTCTGAGTCAGAATAAATATGTTTTCGGACCCTCTCTTTAAAATTCAAGATGGATGCTTCGGCGCGAATCTCGGCAATGACTTGTTCTGATTCTACATATTGATCATTTTTAACTAAAATAAAACTTTTTGGTGGAATATTCACATTATGTAGAATATCTTGACCCTCAATAATTACATATAGGTCTATATAACATAGAAAAGCTGGATAGCCATGACGTGTACGTGTGGGATGAACCAAATGTTCATTGAATTTGATTTTTCCATTATCAGGAGCTCGTACATGTTCCGCCGTACCGCCTGTAAATACTCCACCGGTATGAAAGGTTCTTAATGTTAGTTGAGTCCCGGGTTCCCCAATAGATTGACCCGCGACAATACCTACTGCTTCTCCCAATTCGACCAGGTCGCCATGAGTGGGGCTACGGCCATAACATAATCGGCAGATCCAAGATGTACTCCTGCAAGTAAAGGGAGTTCTAATAGATATTGATTGTGCTCTAAAGGTTATGAATCGATTGATAAGTCCAATCCCAATATCTTGATTTCGAATGGCAACGCATCGTGAACCCATATATATATTGTCTGCTAATACACGACCAATTAATGTTTGGATAAAAATTCTTTCTGTTATCATCCCATTTTGAAGACTCACAGAAATACCTCGGATGGTGCCACAATCTGTTCTACGTACAACAATGTGTTGAACTACTTCAACAAGTCTGCGCGTGAGGTATCCAGCATCTGATGTTCGTACAGCAGTATCCACAACTCCTTTGCGAGCTCCGTAGCAGGAAATAATATATTCCGTTAAAGAGAGTCCTTCGCGTAAATTGCTTTGAATGGGTAAATCAATCATTTGTCCTTGAGGATCCGACATTAATCCTCTCATACCTACTAATTGATGGACCTGAGATGCATTTCCTCTAGCTCCCGAAAAAGACATTATATGGACTGGGTTAGAAGGATCAGTCATCCTAAAATTAGGATTCATTTGTTGTCGTAAATATTCACTTGTAGCATACCAGATCTCAATGGATTGACGTAATTTTTCTACCGCGTGTACATTCCCATAATGATGGTGTTTTTCCAAAATTAAACTTTGTTGTTCCGCATCTTGTACTAGCCACCCCTTGGAAGGGATTGTTAAAAGATCATCAATTCCTAATGAAATGGATGTAGTAGTGGCTTGCTGGAAACCCAGAGTCTTTACTTGATCCAGGACATGTGATGTATATGCCATTCCAAAGTGATCTATTAATCTGCTAATAAGTCGTTTCATGGCAGTTCCATCTATCGCTTTATTGTGAAAGACTAGATCGGCCCGTTCTGCCATAAGTACCTCGCTATTCAGTTGAGTAGGATTCGACAATGGATTTGAGTCAGTGATTCGAAGACTGCCTTTCCTCGATCTTGATTAGCGGAGAAATTAACGAATTAGAATACTAGTTGAGACGGGGAGACCCGAATCGAATTATCGCGGGTATCATAGAATTTTTTAGCTTAGGTACTATATGAGCAAGCTCGGCAAAACCCTTGTACCGCTTCTTCTATCTCTCGATAAAAAGAAATATGACCAACAGTGGTTCGAATGTCTATACAAAAGATTTCCTTGTTGACATTTCTTACTATTAGATAGTGACCATAAATCTCATGATAGGTACCAAAAGATTCACATTGAACTTCGATAGGAACTTCTCTTGGTGCAATCACGCGTTGATCTAGTCGCCACCGAAGCCACAAAGGACTAGCTAAGTTGATTCGTCTCTGCCGATAAGCTCCAAGTGCATCATAGGAATTACAAAAGTAGGGTTCTTTTGTATACTTATGGTTATTATCTTCCATTTTTTTTTCATTTTTAGAGTTTCTGGGATTCCATGGATTATACCTATTTGCACAAATACCTCGACGATTCCCGATCGTTAATACATAGAGTCCCATA